CGTACCCTCTTCAAATTCTACTAATTCACCTGCCATTACTTCATCAAGACCATAAATACGAGCAATGCCATCGCCTACCTGAAGTACAGTACCGGTATTTAAAATCTTTACTTCTCTATTATATTGTTCAATACGTTCACGAATAATATTACTAATTTCATCGGCTCGAATGGTTACCATGAATATTTCTTAATTCTTTTTTTTTTAAGAAAAAAAATAATGCCTGCAGTCGAAGGACTAATCCGTTATTTCTTTCATGGTTCCAAACATGCCAATATTAGTACTGATGGTACGTAAATGTAACTCGTTGTTCAAACAACTATTCAGAGTTCCTAGAGCTCCTTGCAAGGCTTGTTGGAAAACCCGTTGTCGAACTTCGTTAATCGCTCTTTGTTGTTCAAAATGAATGGTTTCATTTTTGTAATTTTCTAATTGTTCCAAAGTCTTAGAAGTTGAATTAATCAAATTCAATTTCTCTCGTTCTATCTCAGAATATCCATTCACTCGAAACTGATCCGCTTCTTTTTCTACTTTTCGTAAGCGGGCCCGAGCGTTTTCCAGCTGTTCTAGGGCCCCCCCGCGTAGTTCTTCTGAATTTTGAATAGTCTTCAAGATCCGCTGTTTTCGATTATCTAATAAATCATTTAATGAAAGTAGATTATCTTTCCATTCATTTCAAAACTTCCACGATCCCTTCCCGAACCAAACATGAATCTTTCAATTCATTTGGCTCTCATGCTCAATTACTTATGATAATTCCCATATCTTTTTTTTTTTAATGTTTTTAATGTAATGAGCCTGTCCTCTATTCATATTCAAATAGAAAGATATCGAAACTGATCACTAATCCAAGAAAATACTATTCCGAGGACTCTTCTGACCAACCAAATAATTGTCAGCAAAGTTGTTTCTTTTTTTTCTTCAAATCCAAAGAATTCCTCTTACTTTAATACATAACATAGGTCATCGATTTAGCATTGGATAAAAGAGAAAATAAGGGGGCTTGAAATACCTATTTTTTTTTAGAATTTTTTCCAATCAAATAAAAGGTTGAAATCATTTTTTTATCGACATGAGTGTTTTATATCGAAAAAAAGATTCCAACTCTTTGTTTTGAAAACATTTCTGTATTAACTATAGTAGTAGAAAGAGTACCATGCTTGTATCTGGACTTCAAAAGTTTTAGCTTTAACCCTGTTAATGGTCCCTTGGTTGATAGAGAATCAAAGTAGATTTACCAATGACTCACGAAATGCTATGGTTCTAAAATATGATTTCTTAATTTATTCAGAAGTAATTCGCGGAATCGTGCACCTTTTTTCCTAGTTATACCAAAAACTAAAGTGCAGTTGGTTGGATCCAGCTTATTCTTGAAATAAACAACTCGCACACACTCCCTTTCCAAAAAAAATCAATACACCAAGTACTACACTTATATTTATTGGATTTGTTGCTAAAATATCGGTATTAAACCCGAAACTTCCGGCGGATGGCCAATAACCCAAGGAAAGGAAAGGATCGGTTAGATTTTTCATATGATCTCCTTTTTCTGATTCTTATAGATAGACTAATTATCTATATTTTTTATATTTATTCTAGTATTTTTCTTATTATTTTTCGAAATACTACTAATACTAATACTAAATAGACTAAAAAAAATATTGATTTATAAATGTAAATTTCTTTATTGTTTTCAATTGTAAATTTAAAATAAGAATGATATTTATTATAATTAGGTATCGGTTCTTATATTATATATTATATGAGTTTCGAAATATTTCCTTTGTTGCAATAAAAAAAAAGTTCCATTGACTAAGAGAGTAAAGGAAGAAAAGAAAACGAATTGGTGTGCCAATTCCTTTTCCCCCAATAAGTCCTTTACATGGGTTGTTGTCCGAACGAAATTGAAATCTGAATATAATTCGAAAAAAGCAAGAGCAGCAAGTCCAAGGAAATAAAAGAATAAATATATATGGACTTTTATTTGTAGGATTAAACAAAAGGATTCGCAAATAAAAGTGCTAATGCCACAACGAGTCCATAAATTGTTAAAGCTTCCATAAAAGCCAGACTAAGCAATAAAGTACCTCGTATTTTTCCCTCTGCTTCTGGTTGTCTCGCGATCCCTTCTACAGCTTGTCCCGCAGCAGTACCTTGACCAACTCCAGGTCCAATAGAAGCAAGCCCTACGGCCAATCCAGCAGCAATAACGGAAGCGGCAGAAATCAGTGGATTCATGATAAATTCCTCGCACCAAAACAAAAAAAATAAAGAAATAGTTAATGATACAATCAACCAACGAATTATGACTTACTTATTCCACATCAATAAAATTTAATCGATAAAATTTATTCAGTCAAAGTAACTAAAACCCAGAATTGAAATAATAATATTTGTGAATTATCAGAACTACTTCGATATCTCTTTATTTTTAGTTCCTATTTACGTAATTTTGTTAATCCGTACTACTTTTGTTCTTAACATTTCTTTATTTTTTCTT